ACCCCAAAACCGAAAATAGAGTGAATAATGAATCATTCATATTAGATTATTGGGTAGGTACAACCAATCAATTCTAACTAGAAAGCGATAAAAATAGAAAATTTTTCATCATAGTAAAAGCAGGATCTTTCCTTATAGGCTGGGGGAATAAAGATAAAATTGTTTTCTTACAAAAACTGTTAAAAAAATTCTATTCATGTTTGCAAAAACAATGTTCTCTTCTTTTTCTGATTATCTATTTATACTATACCTTATACTATACCGACCGGATTAAATCAATAAATTATAAATTCTAATGAATTGACTGAGCGAGGGGTCTATATTTTATGGTTAATGGATATCTTTAGATCATGATTCTATTTAGACTATGATTCCATATCAGAAGAATTCTCAAATTGCTTTATAGGCCAGTTTTAGAGTAAAAAAAAAAAAAAAAAATCCTTATCCTATCTATCTATTCTATTAAAAATAGAAATCGATAAACAATTTTTTTATATTTCTAGTTGATTGTATAGTGTATACCCGTAAATACACAACACAAAAAAATAGGCAGTTGTTCTATTTTCATCATAGAATGATTCTTTTTATTCTTTGTATCATAATTCAATCAACTGAGGTTATTCTAAGCTGTAACTTCAATCAAATAAGAATAGTTTCTTTCGTTGGTAGACTATTCCAGTAAGATGGAATCGAATCCGGTTCCCATATTTATTTCTTAGTTCTTATCAATTCTTGTAATGTAAATTTGAATATTGAATTTTTTAATATTGAATAGACGGACCATTTTTTTTTTATGATTAATGAATATGTTTTTATGTTATTTCGTACTGTAGAATTCTTTTCCTTGTGGGATCATTTTCCCGCGAGAAGTAATGAGAATAATGATAGAATGGATTGCTACCTATGTCTAGATCGCGGATAAATGGAAATTTTATTGATAAAACCTTTTCGATTGTAGCCAATATCTTATTACGAATAATTCCGACAACTTCAGGAGAAAAAGAGGCATTTACCTATTACAGAGATGGTGCGATTTGATTTTTTTTTTATTACTCTCAGTCTTACGAGAAATACACATGATTCGTGATCGGGAAAAAAGAAAATAAAAAAATCTACGCTTGTTGAAGGTAAAGTTTGGAAATAGAACAATTCCTTCTGTCGTGTATCCTCGATTAATGCGGCCTCAGATGCTATGTTTCAATTCTCGATTCTAGTATTGAGCGAAAGGTTATACCTAAGTTTCGGTATTACAGGTCAATCCTAGTCCACGAATACTAATAGGCAGCAGAGGGGAAGAAGCACTACACCTAGGAATCAACAACACAAAAACTTTGTTATAAACGATCCCTTTCTTTAGCAGGCTTGGGACTAAAAGAATGGTTGGGACAACAAACATCCATCTCGTTTGTATTTTGGATACCCGTATAACCATCGAAGGCTGTTGAAGTGACTAATTTCTGTAAATTGGGAAGCGTTGAGAACAACGAAATTGTTGGAGTTATCATTTCTCTCTAGTACCAATACGTTGTATGTTTGATGTTAAGAAAAGATCTCTTGCAGGAAGGTTGGCTAGAGATTTCTTGTAAAAACACTAGCCCTACTCAGTTTATAATGAGAAGATTTTCGTCTTCTTTATCATTTTATCATTATGTACATAAGGGAGGAGCCGTATGAGATGAAAATCTCATGTACGGTTCTGTAACGGAGATTCTTTGAATAGAATGACGACCGTAACGGATGTCAGCTCAATCCGAAGGAAATTATGCGGAAGCTTTACAGAATTATTATGAAGCGATGCGACTAGAAATTGATCCTTATGACCGAAGTTATATACTCTATAACATAGGACTTATCCACACAAGTAACGGAGAACACACGAAAGCTTTGGAATATTATTTTCGAGCGCTCGAACGAAACCCATTCTTACCACAAGCTTTTAATAATATGGCTGTGATCTGTCATTACGTGCGACTATCTCCACTATAGAAAGAAAAAAGTAAAGAAAGATCAAATTCGCTAGTAAATACTAGAAAAAAGGGCTTTCTACATATGCATCGTCTAAAACAACGATTTTTATCAGCTGTAGAAAAGAAAGAAACTTCATAGAAGTTGAAATATGAAGAAATAGATATGCCTAGCTATTTTATTCTATGGGTAAAGGATCTAATTGATAGAGTAAGCACCGTAAAGATCAATTAGCGAGGTTTTGGCCGATACAATAAGAACTGCTTACTTATGTCATGATGTGAGACAAACGTTAGGAATCTACTTATGTAATAGAGTCGATCCACTAAGGTATTGAGCAGCGGTGTAGGATCAGATCCCAAAGATAGTAAGTCTTTCCTTTCGAAAGTCTTTTTCAAAAATTCTATATCTATATATATTTTCTATATCTATATATATTATATAATATAAATTTATATATGATATGAAACTGAGATAGTTACCTTTCAGAAAATTCTAATGATAGGCGAAATGTCTATGTTTTATTCTTCTGAAG